AAAAAGCACATAATTAGGGAATTCTTGTAATTCTTCCATTTAGTTGGAAACTGCTTATTTTGTACGAGCCAAACAAATAGGATGAATCAAACGGGTTCTGTATCATGATCATGAATCTTGTACTGCACCTATTGCTTAGACCGGTTCTAGAAACTCATGTTGAGACGAATTAGAGAATTGAATAGGAACGAAAATACAAAGAAATGAAAGGGTATCGAATTCCATTTCTTTGTATTGTATCTGAATCGAATCTCGTCTATTTCAACTTCGACTTTTTCTTCTTTCAACCAACCAATTTAATCATACAAATATATATGAAGTATTAACATTCTTTTTGATTGAATGAAAAATCAAAAAGATAAAGTAGAATTTCATTCTAGATACTTTATTTGAATTTAAGAAACTCTACCCATCTAGAAAATAGATGGGGTATATCTTGCCAAAATCGATATTATGATCAAGATTTCAAATCCATATGGATATGGATCTCGATTGATATCTTTGAATTTCGAAAAGAAAGACCTCATACAAATCAAACATATGCCAGGAACCAGATTTGAACTGGTGACACGAGGATTTTCAGTCCTCTGCTCTACCAGCTGAGCTATCCCGACTATTCCGTGGCCTCCCACCCTCATTTTATGAGGATGATTGGGGTCTAGGTCAATTAAAGGGACAAGGGGGCATTCCAAAGTTTTCTCCAAGTCCTGTAAGTTTTTGGAAGACTAAGTCTCAGTAGGAGGAATACTATGTATTGTGAATCATTCAAATAGGGATTCCTTGCTTAATTTGGATGTGTATTCTATATCACATGATCACATGTGATCAGAGTTTATTATGCCCAAATACGTTTGTCAAAGAATCAGAAAGATAAAGGAATTTAGACCCCTTAACAAAAAAGGGGGATAGCATAATTGGGAGTCAAATAAGCTTTTTTGGGGATAGAGGGACTTGAACCCTCACGATTTTGAAAATCGACGGATTTTCCTCTTACTCTAAATTTCATTGTTGCCGGTATTGACATGTGGAATGGGACTCTATCTTTATTCTCGTCCGATTAATCAGTTCTTTAAAAGAACTACGGGACTATGGGTTGAATGATTTGATGAATGAATATTCGACTCTTTCTTCAATGTGAAATCAATTCACGTCGATTCTTGCATTTTTAATGTAAAAAAATACCGATACAGACGCGGGCGTTCTAATGATTTGATAGATTATTCAATAGATACATTTATCCCTTCATCCTTTCTGATGTTTCGATGGAAAGATTCCTCTACCAATGCAGTCAACTCCATTTGTTAGAACAGCTTCCATTGAGTCTCTGCACCTATCCTTTTTTCCGTTTTCGAAACCTTTGTTTTGGGAAATGAGAAAATAGGATTTGGCTCAGGATTGCCCATTTTTCTTAATTCCGGGGTTTCTCTGAATTTGAAAGTTATCACTTAGTAGGTTTCCGTACTAAGGCTCAATTCAATTAAGTCCGTAGCGTCTACCGATTTCGCCATATCCCCTTCCTTTTCTTTTGTTTTGAGATTCAAATCATATTATTCTATCATTATTTTTTTTCTTTCATTTCTATTATAACCCTTGAATTTAATAAATAGCGATTACTATCTCGAAAAAAAGATTTTCCTTCTTACCTATAGGTAACCATATTTGATCCAATCAAGTTGGATTTTATCATTTCTGTATCGGCAATTCAATATAGATTGATATATACCCCATATATATTTTTCTCTTCCTGCTGTTTTTACAAAACAGTTTTGATACTTAAACGGTCGATTTTTTTTCTTAACTTCCCTCTTTACGAACGAAAGCCGCAGAATGTCTGATTAGTTAGAAAGAATTAACTAATTAGGAATTGGAATGAAAGAAAAAAAGAAATGAAATTCTAGAGATCTAATTCTAGAGATCTATAGGATACAGAATATAGAAGTGTAACAAAAAGAATTTCCAATATCATGTAAATCCAAAATAGAAAATCCAATTTTACCGGCTAAAAGCTAAAAATAGTTAAGATTGACTATCGAATATACTAAATATTTCAATTGTGACAAAAAAATAGAAATTCTATATCGATATAGAAATCGTTATGTTCTATAATATTGAAATATTGAATATTTATTGGAAATTCGAGATTCTATTCTTTTCCATATTTATGGAGACACTATAATTCGACTATACTATAGTATATCGAATTCCTATGCCTAGACAATTTTGATTATGTAGGCCCGCTTAGCTCAGAGGTTAGAGCATCGCATTTGTAATGCGATGGTCATCGGTTCGATTCCGATAGCCGGCTTTTTCCAATTTTTCTTTTTTTATTCAAATCTTGAAAAATGGATAATCTCCCTTTTCAATCAAAGAATATTAAAAAAGTGTCTTCCCTCTTTCCAAAATCCACGAATTTGTTCAGTTTAAGTTCTAGGAACTCCTAACTATGTAACGAAAAGGATCTTCTATTCTATATCTATATAATAATAATAGAAATTTCTAT